GTCATTTTTTATGTATATGGGTACAACTATCTACGCTCTCAATGTGCCTATGATGTAGCGCCTGGCGGGCTGTTAGCTAGTGTGTATCATCTTACGAGAATAGAGGATGGTGTGGATCAACCAGAAGAGGTATGCATAAAAGTATTTGCCTCCAGGAGGAATCCTAGAATTCCGTCTGTTTTCTGGGTTTGGAAAAGCGTGGATTTTCAAGAACGAGAATCATATGATATGTTGGGAATCTCTTATGATAATCATCCACGCTTGAAACGTATCTTAATGCCTGAAAGTTGGATAGGATGGCCCTTACGTAAGGATTATATTGCCCCCAATTTTTATGAAATCCAAGATGCTCATTGAATGATAAGAAAGCTATTTCTACTTAGAAAATTTCCGATATTCAAGGATTGCACGTTCTGTTATAGATTAAGCAGGTCTAGTTTAGGGAATTATCGATAGGCTAGCTAACAACAAAAGACAATTAGGGATTCATTAGAATTCTCACATTTAGTTGGAAGATACTTCTTTCGGATGGGGCACACCAATAGGATGAACCAAATGAGTTCTGCATCATGAACTTTGTACTGCGCACATTACTTAGACGGGTTCTAGAAAGGCATATAGGAATGAATGGAGAAATCGAAGATGAAAGAAAAGACAAAGAAATGAGATAATATCGGATTCTATTTCTTTGGATCTGAGATGAATCTTGTCTATTTCAACCCCCCTAGATTCGGATTTGACTTTTGAGCCTTTCAACAATTAACTAATTTTACCTTTCGAATATATATTACGTATTCAAACAAATTCGTTTGATTTGAACGAGAGGAGAAAAAAAGAGGAGATAGAATCCAATTCTTTTAGATACTTTATCTAAGAAACTCTACCCATCTATGTTCTAGATGGGGTATATCTCGCCAAACTGGATAAAGCTATTATTCTAATCTAGACTCTAAAAGAATATGTATGTTGATTCATATCAATTAATTCGAAATTAATTCTAAGGAAGAGAGACCCATACAAATTAATCATGTGCCAGGAACCGGATTTGAACCGGTGACACGAGGATTTTCAGTCCTCTGCTCTACCAACTGAGCTATCCCGGCGATTTCCAACCCAGATTAGATTGGAACGAGGATTTCCAGTCCTCTATCCTACCAATCTGGATTGGAAATTGGAACCGTTAACATGAGGATTTCGAGTCCTTTGGGTGGTATCCTTATTTTATTTGATTCTATCATAGAACTGGGTCTATGTCAAATAAGTCGATTAACAAATTTTCTCAAAGCCGGGGAATTTCTTCGATCTTCAAAAAGATGATTTTGTAAGTTTCAGTATGAGTAATGATATTGTATTGATCGGGAATCATTCAACTAGGGATTCCTTGCTCAAAGATGTTCATTTCTATGTGTATCATAGATATCAAAAGGCTTGTGATAAGAGAAAACCATTTACTCTTAGAAAAAAAATCCATTTCTAAAAGAATAGAGTGAATGAGAAAGATAAGGAATTTGGAACCGTTAAGGAAAGGGGGTCGGATAAATAGTTGGGGAGTTAAATAGTCTTTTTGGGGATAGAGGGACTTGAACCCTCACGATTTTTAAAGTCGACGGATTTTCCTTTTACTATAAATTTCATTGTTGCCGGTATTGACATGTAGAACGGGACTCTATCTTTATTCTCGTCCGATTAATCAGTTCTTCAAAAGATCTATCAGACTATGGAGTGAATGATTTGATCAATGAATATTCGATTCTTTCTTCAATGTAGAATGGATTCACACCAATTCTTCTATTTTTTATAGAAAAAATACGGATTCGGGTCGTCATTAATCATTTGATATAGTATTCAATACGTATGTATATACGGTTCTCCTGCACTTCATTCTTTTTCTTTCTGAAGTTTCGATGTAAAGAGTCCTCTCCCAACGCATTTAACTCCATTTGTTAGAATAGCTTCCATTGAGTCTCTGCACCTATCCTTTTTTTCTGAACCTTTGTTTGTTTTGAGAAAACAGGATTTGGCTCAGGATTGCCCATTTTTGTTAATTCCAGGGTTTCTCTGAATTTGAAAGTGATCACTTAGTAAGTTTCCATACCAAGGCTCAATCCAATTAAGTCCGTAGCGTCTACCAATTTCGCCATATCCCCCTTTCTTTTTGTTTTGAGATTAGGATCCCGTTGGGATGTCATTCCTTTTTCTTTTTCTTTCATTTATACTGGAACCATTGAATTCATTAGATACCGATTCCTATCTCGAAAACGTGTTTTCTCCTCTTTGATTTTCTTAACTATCTTCTATAGGAGACCCTTTTTTTGTCCAATCAAAAATGATTTTATCATTTCGGAATCCGCAATTCAATATAGATGGATATATACCCGATCTATATGTCTCGCTTCCTGTCATTTTGCCATTCAATTTGGAATACTTGAACGATCGATTCTTGTTTTTTAACTTTCGCCTGAAAACGGAGGAATGTCTCATTAGTTATAACTAACCATTC